TTAGTATATAATTAAAGTATTAATTAAAATTATTAATACACCACCAAAACAGTTTATAAGTACTATCAGAGTTGTTAGTAGTCTTATCTTTTGATTGTTGGTTGTTTTTTTTGAAATTGATAGAAATAAAGAGTAGGATAGTCTTAAATAGTAAAATAATCTTATAAGTGACCCAGTAATTAACCCAAATAAGATTACTCAAAGTGGAGAGGCTGTAGCGGTGGTAATTACAAGTCACTTAGAAATAAATCCTAGTATTGGTGGAAGTCCACCTAAAGAAAGGAGTATAATAAGGGTTCTTCTTATTCTAGTTATATTTTTGTAGGTTGTAATTGAGTTCTTGATTAGCACTAAATTAGAATATCATAAGTTAACGAAAAGAGATAATGAGATTAAAATATAAATAGATAAATAGATTTTTATTGATCATCTTCTATGTAATATAGCAAATATAACTCATCCTAAGTGGCCAATAGAAGAGTAAGCGATTAGTGCTCGTATTTGTGTTTGATTTAATCCTCCGATACCACCAATTAACCTGGATCTAACTCTGCAAAAGCATATAATTAGTAAAATTTGGTAGATTAAGTGCCTCTCTATAAGAGAGGTTATTAAAAATAGTGGCGCAATTTTTTGTCATGTTGTTAGAATTAGGCAGGATATTCAAGGAAGCCCAGCTATAACTCTAGGTAACCAAAAATAGAACGGAAATATACCCACTTTTAGTATAAGTGCTATAATAATAATTAAGAAGCTAAGTATTCATATTTGTTGGTTAAATATTTCCCAAGTAAAAGATATATTATATGTATTAAGTCTAGCAAATATTATAAGTCTTGATCCTATTGCTTGAATAATGAAATATTTTACTGCGGACTCTCTCTCTGAGGTTGTTTTCTGATAAATTAATAACGGGATGAACCCAATTAAGTTTATTTCTAACCCTGCTCAGACTCCTAATCAATGGGAAGAGGAAATTGAAAAGAGAGTTCCGAATAATATTATTAAAATGAAACCAAGGTTAAAAGGAAGTGTGGAAAGCATAAGAAAAAGGATAAGATTGAATTACCCAAAGTAAGGTTAGTAGCCCTATTTTACTCCTAGTTTTTTCTTTATTGAGCTCAATCTAAAGATCCTTCTTTTCATTCATGAATTAATCCAATTATTAGGATTACTAAAAATAAAGAAGACCCGATTAATGTGGATAGCCTAAATATTCTAGGTATACTTGCTAAAACCGGAAATAAAAGGACAATCTCGACGTCAAAAATAAGGAAAATAATGGCCAATAAAAAGAAGCGGAGTGAAAAAGGTAATCGTGCAGACTTGATAGGATCGAAACCACACTCAAATGGAGAATTTTTTTCTCGATCTCTTAAGGTTCGTTTTGATAGCACTCACCCTATGAGTATTACTGCAAAGGATAGTAATAAGGCAATAAGGCTATTTAATAATGTTCTTAACATTAGCACTAAAGGAGATTCCTTATATTAATCAACATCAATGATTTCCGTTCATCCGGCGTAGTGCTACTAAACGGGTAGAGTAATATAATATATATTTTCCTAATTAACAGCTAGGTACCTCTAATTTGGCTTTCATTTAATAATGTAAAAAAGGACTCACACCTCTATCTAATGGGCCGAAACCACTTGCAATTTTTTCGCTTTTCACATTTTAGTATTTAGCAACAGTTTATGTTTATTTTTTGAATGCAAATCAGTAGGTGGCTACAATTACCTAATTAAACCAGTAGGTAGCAGTTGGTTGCTTTCATTTAAAGAAATAAAATGCCATATTTTAGATTAAAAATCTAATACTTTAACTCAGTCATTTAGGTTAATTATTATTTAAATTAATAGCCTCATCAGTAGATAGATAAATATAAAAATAATCATACTACATCCACAAAATGTCAATATCAAGCTGCGGCTTCGAAACCAAAATGATGCCCAGTGGAAAAATGTTGTATTCAGACTCGCATAAGGCAGATTAAAAGAAATGTTCTTCCAATTAGGACATGTAATCCATGGAAGCCGGTAGCAACGAAGAAAGTAGATCCATAGGCCCCGTCGGCGATAGAAAAAGAGGCTTCATAATACTCCATTCCTTGAAGAAAGGTAAAGTAGATACCTAGTACTACAGTTGCAAATAGTGCTTGGAGTCCCCCTTTGCGATCACTTTCTATTAGTGCGTGATGGGCTCACGTTACTGTTACCCCTGAGGCTAAAAGTACTCCGGTGTTTAGTAGTGGAACTTCAAATGGGTTTAATGGGGTGATGCCTGAGGGGGGTCAACAGGAACCTAATTCTGTCCTAGGCGCAAGTCTTCTGTGGAAATATGCTCAAAAGAAAGCAAAAAAGAAGCAAATTTCCGAGATAATGAATAAAATTATACCTCAGCGAAGTCCTTTGGAAACCTGCTTTGTATGATGTCCCTGGTAAGTAGCTTCTCGAATTACATCGCGTCATCACTGAAGTATAGTGATAACGATTAAAACTAATCCGGTAATTAATGTGATATAAGAGTATCCATGCATTCATCCTGCTAGTCCAGAGGTTAAAAAGAGGGCTCCTATAGACCCAGTTAATGGTCATGGACTAAATTCTACTAGGTGGAAAGGGTTTCGTTCCATAGGATTATAAGAGTTCGAGTTCATATTCTTCCTCTTTCTTCTTCTGCGTTCGATGTTGTGGCCGTATTATGTTCTTAAGCCAGTCTGCTGCCTTAGCATCTTCAGTCTTGATGCTCTATACATAATACATCAGAGTAAACTATTAAAATTTTATACTTAGTAAAATTAGTATAGATATAATAAAAATATTAAATGTAATTAGATTTGTAGTCTTGATTTGAAGTTTGCTATTTTTAGCCACATTGGAAGTAGGTTTAAATGATCCTTGTCCTCCTAAGATTTCTAATCAGCCTTGAGCGACCGATTTTATAATATTTGTTCCTAGGTTTATAGATAATTTGGTTAGAGGTTGTGATGAGATTGGTGCTAAAAATCATATAGTTGCTAGGAAGAATTTAATTTTATTTATTTTCTTATTGGTAAAATCTGGTTCTCATAAAATATAGCCTATGAATAGGCCCCCAAGAATTACCAGAATGGTGAGTATTTTATGTGACATTGGTAAGATGAATGGTTGTGGGGAAAATTTTAGAAAGCTGGATTGTAAGAAGGCACCTGCAACAATAGCTGTAAAAGCTAGAATTGAGGTAGAGATATTAATAAAATCATCTTTTTCAATTTTTATGTGTATTGAGGAGTTATTTTTTATATTTGTTCATAATGAACAAAAAGATAATCGTAATGTATATGCGGCGGTTATACCTGTTGCAGTGAAGATTAAGACGATTATGACTATTCGTGTTGGGCTTGTTAGAGATGTTTCTAGGATTAGGTCTTTTGAGTAAAATCCTCTTAAGAAGGGGGCCCCACATAAAGATAAATTAGCAATGTTTATAGATGTAATGGTTAATGGGGCTTGGCTAAAGATTAGTCCTATAGATCGAATATCTTGCGAGTTTGTACTGTTGTGAATAATTATTCCGGCGCATAAAAATAATAGGGCTTTAAATAGTGCGTGTGTATATAAGTGGAATAAAGATAGGGAGACTATGTTTATACCTATGGCTATTATTATTACTCCTAGCTGGCTTAATGTTGAGAGAGCAATAATTTTTTTGAGGTCATTTTCATAGTTTGCGGCAATCCCTGCCATAAGGAGTGTTAAAACTGAAATTAATAGTAATATAGGTTGAAATATATTTGTTTTAGATAAAAAGGGGAAGAAACGAATAAGTAGAAATACTCCTGCTGTGACTAAAGTTGATGAGTGTACTAGGGCTGAGACGGGTGTTGGGGCAGCTATTGCTGCCGGAAGTCATGCAGAGAAAGGAATTTGTGCTCTTTTAGTTATTGCGGCGATTAGGATAGTGAAAGTTAGTCAAGACAGTAAATAGGGGTCTCATATAATTAGGATAGTTCAGTGGCCTTGTAGGACTATAATGGCAATTGAGATTAGGATTATTACGTCCCCAATTCGGTTTGCTAAAATTGTTAATACGCCTGCCCCAAGAGATTTTATATTTTGGTAGTAAATTACTAGGGCAAAAGATACAATACCTAGTCCGTCTCAGCCTAGAAGTAAGGCCGGTAGCCTTGGGATAAATACAAGCAGGTTTATTGACATAACAAATAATATTACTAATCAAATGAATCGTTTTAGAAAGGGGTCACTTGCTATGTACCTAGAAGAGAATAATATTACACATCCTGAGATTAAACATACTACATTTCTAAAGCTAAGGCTTACAGGGTCTAGAATAATGTTTATGGTTATTGTACAGGAACTTACTAAGATAATATTTCATTCTAGAAGAATCGACATCTCGTTCATGACAAAATGGTATGAAATTGGTAAAATTAGACATCTATAGATAAGAAGAAAGATTGATCTAATTGATGAAGCTTTTGATTTTATAAACATGGTTAAGTAAATTACACTCATCTTCAACTCCACAGGTTGATATTTTACTTAAACTAACTTAACTTAGTTAGATTCATAGGTACACAAATTCTCTTTTCATGATAAGGATATTTGCTGGGATTCAATGTAATAATATAAGTAGTGAAGGGCATGCTTTAAGATTTATAAATGGTTTTGTATATTTTGGATTGGCACCATGTTGCGTAGTAGTGTAGAGGTATATACTATATAAGGCAGCCAGGAATCTTATTATTGCTAAAGGTATTAAAAAGTATATTGATTTAAATATAATTGATGGGAAGATTATAATTTCTCCTAGTAGGTTAATCCTAGGAGGCGCTGCTATGTTAATAATACAAAATAAAAACCATCATATTGAGATGATAGGTGTAATTAGAAGTATTCCTTTTGTCACTAATAATCTTCGTGTGTGTATCTTCTCATATGTATAGTTTGCTAGGGCGAATAACGCGGAGGAGCAGATGCCGTGTGAAATTATTAGCACTAGTCTCCCATACCATCCCCATGAGGAATTTGAGAAGGCACCCGCTAATATTAAAGATATGTGACCGATAGATGAGTATGCAATTAGTATTTTAAAATCGATTTGTCGAAAGCAAATAATTCTTGTTAATATTCCCCCTCATACTGCAACGATAAAGAGTAGGACCGAGCAGGCTGTAAAGTGGAAATTAAAATACTGAAAGATACGGAAGATTCCATACCCACCTAATTTTAATAGTACTGCAGCTAATACCATTGATCCTGCTACCGGCGCTTCTACGTGGGCTTTTGGTAGTCATAAATGAACAGAAAATATTGGCAGTTTTACTAGAAAGGCAGCGAATATTATTAAAGTTATTAGATTTATTGTTCATGAGTTATTTAAATTCAAGATTGTAGTTCGTAATGTTGCGTTTATAAGGATGTTTTGGGTGAAGGAGTATTGATTTGCCCATATAATTATTAATAGTAAAGGTAGGGAAGCAACTACTGTATAGATTATTATGTATATACCTGCTTGTAGGCGTTCCGGCTGATACCCCCATCCAAGGATAATTATTAAAATTGGAATTAGTGAGGCTTCAAATAGAAAATAGAAGTGTAAGGTTTTTGAGGCAGTAAATGTAAAAAGTAAGATTAAGTTTAAAGTAATAATAAAAATTGAGAATATTGTGGCGTTTTTCTTTTCTTTTTTAACTCTGTATTGACTTGCTACTATTATTATTAGCGAAATTCATAGGGTGAGTGCAATTAAAATGGTTGATATTGAGTCTTGGGTTATATAAGTGTTTATAGATTCGAATGAGTAGATTGGTGAATATAGATTAAAAATAGATAGTACTCTTATGATGGATAGTCTTCAGATTTTTGTATATCATGATGTTTCTTTTTTGGTTAGAAGGAGTATTCTAAGGTTTGATAATATTAATGCTAACATTTTTGGGATATAAAACTTGTTACGTAGTCATTCCCTTGTGCTCGGATTATAGATACAAGAACGGAAAGCCCCAAGCTGGCTTCACATGCCCCGAGTGTAATTAGAATAAGTGATGTTTCACCACTGTATGAGATATTGTTTGTTATTAGAAATATTATAATAAATAAATTTATAGTGGCTGCTTCTAGCCTTAATAAAATTCTAAGTAGGTGTTTGTATTGAAGTGAAATGGCGGTTAATGCTATAAAAAACCCTAAAACCCTAATTAATCCTAGGTGGAATGTTCTCATATCTTTGCAATAGTAGCTTAATTTTTAAAAGCGTTGGTCTTGTAAGCCAAGGATAAATATTATTTTTATTGCTTTAATAGGCTATCAAGTGAGTTGAACACTTTTAGTTTGTTTTCAAGACAAATATGCCCAGGGTATAGCCTTAGAAGTCTAGAATTTTATCTCATATAGTTTGTCTTATGGGGTAAATTAGAAAGTATATAAAATATAAGCTAGTAAATGCCCGTCCAATTTGCTCATATGGTGCTTCCACTGGGCATGCCCCAATTCAAGTGAGGATTCAAAAAATTCCTAGGAACAATCAGAATAGGATTTGATTTACTGGGTAGAAAGCATTTGATCGAAATTTTGCTTGGTGTAGAATTGGTAGCAAAAATAGAATTACTACAGATATAATTAGTGCAACAACGCCCCCTAATTTATTGGGAATCGAGCGGAGAATTGCGTAAGCAAATAAGAAATATCATTCTGGTTGGATGTGGACTGGGGTTACAAGTGGATTTGCTGGGATGAAGTTTTCTGGGTCTGAAAGTAATTGGGGTTGGAATAATACTAGTATTAAAAGCCCTAGTAGGAGGATAATAAAACCTACTAGGTCTTTAAAACTATAGTAAGAGTGAAATGGAATTTTTTCCGCATTTCTATTTAGCCCTAATGGGTTGTTTGATCCTGTTTCGTGTAAAAATAGTAAGTGTAGCATAGTTATAGCGGCAATCGTAAATGGTAGTAAAAAATGCAGGGTGAAAAAACGACTAAGTGTTGCATTATCTACGGCGAATCCACCTCATACTCACTCTACTAATATTTTACCGATGTATGGAATTGCCGATAGAAGGTTTGTAATTACAGTGGCGCCTCAAAATGATATTTGAGCCCAGATGAGTACATAACCTAGAAAAGCAGTTGCTATTGCGAGGAATAGAAGGATTACCCCAATATTTCATGTATGTACATTTACATAAGATCTGTAATATATACCACGTCCAATATGAAAATAGATGCAAATGAAAAATCATCTAGCGCCGTTTGCATGGATGGTTCGTAGAAATCAGCCGTAGTTTACATCGCGTGTAATATGAGTAATCGAGGAGAATGCTAGATCTACATGAGCTGTGTAGTGTATAGCAAGAAATAGCCCGGTTATGATTTGGATTCCTAAACATAAACCGATTAATGAGCCAAAGTTTCATCAAATTGATAGATTTGATGGGGCAGGCAAATCAATAAGGACATTATTTATTATTTTTAATACTGGATGGGTTTTTCGGATTGGTTTGCGCATAATTTAATTTTTGTATGGGCGTAGAGATGTTTGCTGATAAAAGCAGATTTTTACTACTACGATAAGATTTAATAATAGGATCGATCCAAATGCAATTAGAATTGAGATGTATGATTTAGATACTATTTCAGTACCATATTTTTTTATTTTCATTGATTCTGTTGTATTATTTAAAAATTCTGTAGAGGGTATATCTGTAAAATTGTAGAAATAGAAAATATATGTTGCTAAAATTAATATAAGAGGAATAAATAGTATTAGATTCATTTTAGAAAATAATATATTTGGGGATAAGGAAGCAACATATGCAAATATAACTAATAGCCCCCCAACGTAAATAAGGAATAAGATGTAGGCGTATCATCTTGAGATTAGTATAGCGCTCAATGTACATAGAAGTAAGGTTGAGATTATAATACTTAATCCAAGGCTTAATGGTTGTCTTATCAATGGGAATATTAGAACCGAACAAGCTGTAATTGATAATAAAGATATGCTTAGCATTTCAAAGTGTAGGTTGAGGCCTAGTTTTTAGCTTCCAATGCTAATGTTTTAGTTAAACTACTACTTTGTATAAATAGGCATAATATAAAATTGGTAGGATTATAATTAATGCGGATAGGGAGATAGGTAGAAATTTTTTTCAAGTAAGGGCCATCAAGAGGTCATATCGAAATCGTGGATAGCTAGCTCGAACTCAAATAAATAAAAAAGCAAATAGTAGGATTTTAGTTATAAATGCTAAATCTCTTTGAATAAATAATAAAGATCTACCTCCGAAGAAAAGAAGGGCTGTGAATAACCTTATAACTAAAATATTTGCATACTCAGCCAAGAAGATTAGTGCGAATCCGGCAGCACCATATTCTACATTAAATCCTGAAACTAATTCCGATTCCCCTTCGGCAAAATCAAATGGAGCTCGGTTCGTTTCAGCAATACACGTTGTAAATCAAATAAATGAAATTGGCATTAATAGAAATCTTAATCAGATTGTTTCTTGTGTTTCGTTAAGGTTTGTAAATCTAAATGTTAAGGAGATAAATAATGGAAATAGTAGGATTAAGGCTATTCTTACTTCGTAAGAAATTGTCTGAGCAATTGCTCGCAGGCTTCCTAAAAGAGCATATTTAGAATTTGATGCCCAGCCTGCTAGTAAGGTTCCATATACATTTATACTAGAGACGCATATAAAAAATAGAACTCCTCATTTAAAATAATTTAGAGAATATAGCCTAGGGTATAATTGTCATATAAGTAGAGCTATAAGAAAACTAAAAATTGGTGCTAGAAAGTATGGTGAGTAATTAGCTGTAATAGGCTTAGCAATTTCTTTTGTGAGAAGTTTAGCAGCATCTGCCATAGGTTGAGGTAGTCCTATAATACCAACTTTATTAGGCCCCTTTCGAATTTGTATATAAGATAGCTCTTTTCGTTCTAAAAGGGTAAAAAAAGCGACTGCTAATAATACACAAATGTAAGAAAAAAAACAGGAAATTAAAGATAAGTACATTATAAGAAGGATTGATCCATGTTTAGGTCCTAAGCCGAGTGCAATTTTCTGCCATTATTATATAAATATAAAGAAAAGAATAATCTTCGTCTTTAGGGCTTAAACCTAATGCATTTTCTCTGCCATCTTTATTAAATTTTTATTATGTAAGAAAACAGGAAATAAAGATAAGTAATTATAAGAAGGAGTTGGTCCTTGCGTACTAAACTAAAGGTTTTAATTGGAGATAGAAACTGACCTGGCTCACGCCGGTCTGAACTCAGATCGTGTAGGATTTTATTAGTCGAACAGACTAACCTTTAAAGACTTCTGCAATCTATTAGGATATCCTAGTCCAACATCGAGGTCACAAACCTTTTTTTCGATATGTTCTCTCTAAAAAGATTATGCTGTTATCCCTACGGTAACTAATTTTTTTAATCAAATATTTTGGATCAATACATATAAGTTTTTTATATTAAAGGAAGCTTTATTTGTTCCTTAGTCGCCCCAACCAAATTTTTTCGTTAGTTTTAGTTTTCTATGTAGTTAACGTATTTTTTAAGCTCGATAGGGTCTTCTTGTCTTTCAATTTTATTTAGGTTTCTTCACCTAAAAACCAAATTTTAGTAAATTTTTAAGAGACAGTATTGTTCTTGTCAAACCATTCATACAAGCCCTCAATTATAGAGCAAATGATTATGCTACCTTTGCACGGTTAGGGTACCGCGGCCGTTTAATCATGTCACTGATCACTGGGCAGGTTCGGCTCTCTATGTTTTACAGAGAGTGATGTTTTTGTTAAACAGGCAGAACAAATATTTGCCGAGTTCCTTTTAAAAATTTATTTAGTTTGTTAATTTTTTATTACCTAATTTAAGTGTGTAGGCTATTATTTATATAAATACTCATTTTAGCATGGATTTATTTCTTATTTATTTAAGAATTTTTTTCATTTTTTTAAGTAGATAAATTTTATTTTTTTGTTTAATAATTTGTAACAAGTTTTTAAATTATGGCTAATTTCAGGCCTAAATTTAAATTGAAATTTATATTTTTTAGTATCGTATTTTTGAGCTTATCCTCAAGAATTTAGCGGATCTTAATTTTATTTATATTTTATTATTTATAATTATAATTATTTGCAGATCTAGGCACTTATATGCTTTTATGAAAAAACTAGCTATCACCTAATACGATAACATTTAATTTCTATTATAGGTTTTTAATGAAGTTTTGCTACACTTGGTTTATATTACTAATATAAAATCTATAATAGCTCATTAGGTTTCGAGAGTGTTAATTTAAATTTAGTTCTAGCTAAACTATTATGCAAAAGGTACACTTATTACAGCTGCTTTTTGATGGTTAATGTTTTCCTTTACAGTACTTAAGAGTTTATTAATATATAAATGTTCTTTCTCCATTACTTTATTTTTTAATGTTTTTATTATAGTAAGAAATTGTCTTATAAACTTTAATTTAGCTTAAGACAACTTTTGGTAAGTATTTTTTCAGTGTAAGTGAAATGCATTAATTATGCTATGTTTTATCATCTAAGGGCAATTTCCATTACCCTTACTATGTTACGACTTATCTTATTTTTCAACAAGAGCGACGGGCGATGTGTGCACGTTCCAGAGCTGTATTCAAGAGATTTTTATAATTATCTTTTTACTTTTAAGTCCTCTTTCATAAAGTTATTTCTTATTTTAATTCATATTATAAATTTTAATTGTAACCCATTCTCACCTTTTTATTGGCTGTACCTTGATTTGACGTTTAATTTAATTTTTATTGCCAACTTCTTTATTTTTAAAAGTCGCCTGGCGACAACGGTATACAGACTGGTTGCTAAAAAAGGTTAGGTGTAGCGCGGATTGTCGATTGTGGAACAGGTTCCCCTAAGTAGTCTAGAACACCGCCAAGTTCTTTGGGTTTTAAATTTTACTTATTCGTAGTTCCCGGGTAATAGGTAGTTTATAGTCAAGAATAATAGGGTATCTAATCCTAGTTTCCCCCGAGACTTTCATAGCGTCAATTTTTATTTTTCGTTTGGTTTTACTTTCCATGTATAAATTTTACTTAATTGATGAAGGCTCATGAAAAATTTTGTTTAATTTAACTATTTTATACCGATGTAACATAACTTAACTTCTTGGTGTAACCGCGGATGCTGGCACCAAGTTAACCAAGCTTAGTAGCTAATCTAAATCAAGTTTTCACTTTTCTTTAAATTCCAGTACTGGTGTTTGTGGGTGTCTAAGCATTATGTGTTGAATAATACTTTAAGTCTAAAATAATTTTTAATTTTTAATTGTGTTTTATTTTAGGTTTTACTCACTTATTTCAATAAAAACCATGTGTATAAATTCGCTATTATTATGTTTGTAAGCCAGAACCAAACATTAATATATGAGGTATATTTTACTTGAGTTATGATTTTTAATAAATTTCTTGTTTCGCTTTATTTAATTTATATATAGTTTCTGTGGTGTAGCTGCACATTAGGTTTTCATCCTTTAGGTATAAATTATATTTATCAGAAATTTAGTATCTCTTGAGTATTAATAGTATGTTTGCCTTCCAAGCAAAAGGTTTAAGTAGTTTAAACGAGATATTTTACAAGCAGTGTATGGGCACAAAGAATTTTGATTTCTTTAGAGAGGCTTAAACTTCCTAGTAGGATTTTAAGTTAACTAAACTGTAAGCCTTCAAAGCTTAAAATGAGAATATTTTCAAATCCTGACTCATTATAGTTTATTATAAAAATATCGAAGTGCAAATTCGAAGTAGGATTTATTCTGGTGAGTTCCTTATTATATGTTAGGTGACCGACGACAGGTGATAGATTGTAGATCTTTTTATGGAATTAGATTTCCCCAACAAAGATGTAGAATAAGCTAAATTTAAGCTGTTGGGTTCATACCCCAGATATGAGGGTACTCTTTTACAGTAATTTTTTGGATATTTAAATTTAACTATATTAGTGTGGGTGTTCATCGGAGTAAAGGGTAATTAATAGGCAAAAGATGTAGGCTTGAATTATAGAAATCCCAAATTCGAAAATTGTGTAAAGAATTTGAATTCTTATTAGTACAGCGATTGATATAATAGATGTTGTTATAATTCTAGAGGTTAAGTAATTCCCAATTAAGGTTAACACAATGTGCCCAGCCCTTATATTTGCTATTAATCGTACTGATAGTGTAATAGGGCGGACTAGAATCCTAATTGTTTCGATAATTACTAGAAATGGGCTTAATGTAGCAGGCGCTCCTATTGGTAATAGACTAGCGATTACTGATCTAGGGTTGAAAAAAATTGCTGAGATAATTAAGGAGAGTCAAAGGGGTATACCAAGAGATAATGAAATTCTTAGATGTCTTGTTGGGCTAAATACGTAAGGAATTAGTCCTCTTAAGTTTATTAGAATTAAAAATAAAAACAAGGCCCTTAAGATATTGATAAATCCGGCGGTATTTAATCCAAATGATCGAGAGATTTCAGAAGATAAAGTATTCTTAAATATTTTTAAGAGAATGGTGTGACGTGGGTGTAAAGCTCAGTAAGTTGTGGAGAAAGCTAATATGATTATTAATGAGAAAATTCATATAAGTGTATATATTGATATAAAAACTTGATTGTTATCATCAAAGGAAGAAAAAATATCCACAAGCATTCTTATAAGGTTATCAGTTTCATTTATTTTGCTTTAGTATTGCTTTTTTTGATTTTTCTGGTATAAATAGAATTTTTTTAGATCATCAAATTATAATTGAAACAATAATTACGGCTGCTCAAAATAGGATAAATAGGAAGATTCAGTTTAATGGTGATAACTGAGGCATGTAAAGAATGCTAATATTAGCAATTTTAGGCTGACAACCTAATGTTATTTTTTAACTAATTTTTTATTTTACTCTGAAGTATTAACTACTCATTTTATAAAGGTTTTGAGTTGGGTAGCTTCTACTACGATTGGTATAAATGAATGATTTGCACCACAGATTTCAGAGCATTGGCCGTAGAATACTCCTGGGTATTTGATATAGAATCTTAATTGGTTTAATCGTCCTGGGATCGCATCTGCTTTTACCCCAAGTCTAGGTATTGCCCATGAATGAATTACGTCTGCTGATGTTGCTAAGATTCGAATATCTGTATTTGTAGGTAAAACAATTCGATGGTCAACTTCAAGAAGACGAAATTGTCCTGAGTTTAGTTCATTTGTTGGGGTTATATATGAGTCAAATTGTAGATTTAGGAAGTCTGAATATTCATAGCTTCAATATCATTGGTGACCAATAGCTTTTACAGTTAGGTTACAATTTCCTACTTCATCTAAAAGATATAGAAGACGTAGGGAAGGTAGGGCTAAAAAAATTAGGATGATAGCTGGGAGGATAGTTCAAATGGTTTCAATTGCCTGACCTTCTACTAAAGAACGGCAGGAAAATTTATTAACTATTAAAGATAGGGCAGCATATCCAACGAGGGTAATAATTATAATTAGAATTATTATTGCATGATCGTGAAAAAAAATTAGCTCTTCTATTAAAGGGGAAGCGGCATCTTGGAATCCTAGTTGTCCTCATAGGCTCATATCTTAAATTAATGGGAGGCAACTAGTGCTCCTGTTTCTGGGGCGTTGTGGAAGTCCCTTGGTAAAATATTATCTCATTCTAGGGCAGTTCTGAGGTGAGTTCTTCAAATGACTTTTCGTTGAGATACTAGGGCTTCTCAGACAATTACTATAAAATATAAGACGGCTACAAAGGAGATTATAGATCCAATAGATGATACTACGTTTCATTTTGTGTAGCAATCAGGGTAATCTGAATAGCGGCGTGGTATGCCAGCTAAACCTAAGAAATGCTGGGGAAAAAAGGTTACATTGACGCCAGTAAATATAATAAAAAAATGGGCTTTTGTTCATCGATTGTGTAGCGTTACCCCAGTTAGCAGCGGAAATCAATAGTTAAATGCTGCAAATAAGGCAAATACAGCCCCTATAGATAATACATAATGGAAATGGGCTACTACATAATAAGTGTCATGTAATATAATATCCAGTGAAGAATTTGATAAGACGATTCCAGTTAGGCCTCCTACTGTAAATAAGAAAATAAACCCTAATGCTCAGAGTATAGGGGTGTCATATTTGATTTTAGCCCCATGAATTGTAGCTAGTCAACTAAATACTTTAATTCCTGTCGGAACTGCAATAATTATTGTAGCAGCAGTAAAATACGCACGCGTGTCTACGTCTATACCCACTGTAAATATATGGTGGGCTCACACAATAAAACCTAGAACTCCAATGGCTAGCATTGCATAAATTATCCCGAGAGTTCCGAACGTTTCTTTTTTAGCTGAATAGTGTCTTACAATGTGGGAGATTATGCCAAATCCAGGTAGAATTAAAATGTACACTTCAGGGTGCCCAAAAAACCAGAATAAGTGTTGATATAGAATTGGGTCTCCCCCTCCAGCCGGATCAAAAAAAGCAGTATTAAAGTTTCGGTCTGTTAGTAGTATTGTAATGGCGCCTGCTAAAACTGGGAGTGATAGTAGAAGAAGGATCGCGGTAATTTTTACAGATCAAACAAATAAAGGTAATCGTTCAAATTGTATACCTCGTCATCGTATGTTAATAATTGTTGTAATAAAGTTTACGGCCCCTAGGATTGAAGATACCCCTGCAAGATGAAGTGAAAAAATTGCTAAATCTACTGATGCACCGGCGTGAGCCAGGTTGCTAGCTAGGGGTGGGTATACAGTTCATCCAGTTCCGGCCCCTCTCTCAACAGCTGCTGATGATAGAAGTAGTAGTAGTGCAGGAGGTAATAATCAAAATCTCATATTATTTAATCGAGGGAATGCTATATCTGGTGCGCCTAATATTAGGGGAATTAGTCAGTTGCCAAATCCTCCAATTATTATGGGCATTACTAAAAAAAAAATTATAACAAATGCATGAGCGGTTACAATTACATTATATAATTGATCGTCACCTAAAAGAGCACCTGGTTGTCCTAATTCAGCTCGAATTAGTAAACTTAGTGCTGTACCAACTAAGCCTGATCATATGCCAAATAAAATATATAAAGTTCCAATATCTTTGTGGTTTGTTGAGAATAATCAACGCAT